TGTACAAATAAGAATCCCCTTCGTTACATGATTTCTTCTTCATATAGATAGATATAGGATCTATGGGGCAATTACTTAGAAGTACATTTTGTGCTACAGCCCTTCCTATCTGATAGAAAAGGATCCCATGATCCTGAACCGATCTTACCTGGGATCGCAAATCCCAAGTTTGTCTATGAAGAGCGGATCTAATTGTATTAGTGTCTATAATTGATTTCTTCTGTGTAATACTAATTGATAGGGCCTCATTGGTAAGTGCTACAAGATCTCTTGCATTGGAACCCATGGTTATGGACCCGAATCCGTTAGTATGGAACATTTTCTTTTCCAAGTGAAATCCCCTAGTATATGAAAGAGTGAAAAAGTGCTTTCGTTGTTGTGGAATAAGAAGCCTTCGTATCTTAATGCACGCATTTAATTTATTCGGAGCTATTAGAGCGGGATCCACTTTTTGGGGAATATGAGTCGAAGCAATAACAAGAATATTTCTAGTGGAACATCTTTCAGAGAGATGGTTCACTAATAGACCGAGGGATAAGTAATTCGACTCGTTCACATCCAGATCATGAATGTTTGGAATCCATATTATGCAAGGAGACATTGCTTTTGCCAATTCGAATTGAAGGGTGATATAAAATCGGTCTATTTCCTGCATCATATCCATCATATCCATCATATCCATAGTTAGCAGTTCCAGCTCCGTATCAATATCACTATCATCACTACCACTAGCATCAAAATCACTATCATCATCAATATCACTAACATCAATATCGTCACTATCATCACTACCACTAGCATCAAAATCACTATCATCAAGATCACTATCATCAATATCATTCTCATCAATATCATTCTCATCAATAAGAAAACCTTTAGGCTTGTTATCCAGGAACTGGTTCAGAAATACCGTAATGAAAGGAACATAGGAGTTTGTCGCCAGGGATTTGACCAAATAGGATCGTCCAGTTCCTATAGAACCTATCACTAAAATCCCCCTAGAGGGGGATAAGGCTAAGCGAAGCGAAAAGGGTTTTCCATGAGATGGGAAATTAGTCCCACACGAAGTTTGTGAATAAGTGATTGTCTGATAATGAGCAAGGAATACCCGTCTTTCTGCTAACAAGGATGTATTGAACTCATAATTCAATAGATACTTTTTATGAATGTCAAATAAGTATCGTAAGTAAACTGCTCCCGGTTGTTCAATCATTTGATAACCAGAGTCATTCTTTGATAAATGATCACTATGAGTCAGACTCAATAGAATGTGATCAATCCTTTTTTCTGTCGTTAAGGCGGAGAACTGAACCAAGAATTCGCCTTCTTCATTATCAAACAAATCACTGTTCGCGACCCAAGATTCGATTTTATCATCAATCCAATCCCCATTCACGTTTTTTCTTTTTCTTATCAATGAATAGACCTCTTTACTTGTATGACGGAGATGTCTCGTATTTCTCGAAAAAGTGATTCGATTGATGGGATTTGGTATGAGATCGATGATATGGATGAGATTCTTTAACCAGAAAGAATTCGGTGCAGGTGTAGGATACCTATCCAGAAGTTTTCGTAACTCAATCATAGATGATGGAATCATCAAAGATTTGACCTTTTCCAACTCGGTCTGTAACTCACTAGAGACCCGGGAAACAAAGAGAATATGTGTAGGAACGAGATATCCAACAACAAGAAGAACAAAAAAGATTAAATAGGGGAGATCGCTAACATTTGGCGATCTCAGATGTGTCGACATCAATATCAATGGTGACTCAGTATTTCGATCAATCATTGCTTGGGACAGAACAAGATCATGATAACATTTGATCGAAATCTCACTTATCAGATTCCAGAGTGGAAGAAACCATTTTTGAAACCATTTGGTCTGAAGAATTCGCCATGATAATTCATGCATAATCTCATGAAAAAGTGAGAAATTGCTACAGATCCTTAGTATCGGCATTAAAATATATCTAAATATCAAATTTAGATAGTTGTACCCTAGCAAAGTAAGGAACCATGGAATACAGGTTTCGAATAAATTCCAAGCCGAAGCCCAAAAAGCACTATTATCTCGTTGAAAGGTTCTATACATATCTCGTTGAAAGTTTCTATACATCTCCTCTTTATCAACGCATTTCTTTAGACTCTTTATACAAAGACGCCGTTTTTTCCTCTTTTCGCGTAGTAAATCGTTTTCAGAACATGGGGTGTGAATCAAACCCATGTTTGAATTGAGATACTGATGCAAGTTCTTCGCTTCTGAATCAGATAGATTCATATGTTGAGAAAAAGTTCTTTCAAAATTGACTATTTGTCCCTCTGTTAGAGGTGTGCCAAACATGTCTGCGATCGAGTAAACAGGCCTACGAACGAAGGGATCGTATCGACTTGGAAAATGGAAAGATTTGTACAAGTTATACGTTTCGTCACCACTTTGTGGAAAATCGTTATGTGTGAATATGTTAGATACCTGTGACTCGATTGGTGAAATAGTCTC